GAATCCGATACATAAATCGGTGAATAAAAGAATCGAAAAAGCTTTTATTGTGTCGCTTAAGTTATAGAGGAATTCCTGAACCCAAGAATTCAGAATAAAAAGCTCTTCATTACCCAGAATGGAATAACCACTTAGAATAGTGAAAGAGATTATATTTGTCGAGAGACAAAAAATGATATGATTATGATCCTCATTGTGAATTTTGACCAATTGTATCGTTTCTTTGTGGATTCTTATCCAAAGCCTTTGTATATGTGTGTCCGGGTAGTACTCCTTTATTATTTTGTCCAACAGGAATAGTTCTTCTAATTCTATGAATCTTTCTAGAGTGCCCTTCTCTTGAATATCATTCAAAAAAATTTTGGATTGTCTGGTATTACACCAATGAGTAACCCAGGGTTCGAAACATTTCTTAAATGAGAGAGAAATCCACCAGGGCAACAATACTATAGATGCAAGATATGGGAATGGGAGGGGGGTCGATTCTTTCTTTTCTTTTTTGGCTTTTTTGGCACGTTTCATCTGTGAATTGTTAATGAACCTGTTTCATTCGTCGACTCTATCTGATCTGATATTTCTATGAAGCATGAGTTATATAACAAGGTATGGAACCTATAAATATGTTCCCTATTTTTTTTTTTGAATTGTTTAGTCCTTGGATCTAAATATCGAAATAGTTGGATCTAAATATCGAAATAGAATAAGGAAGGGTCCATTTCGAATGAAGAACTAATCCAATTCCAATATTGTTCCCAGATATTTCAATTGGTCAAATTCGAACCAATTGCATCCACATTTGTTCCTTTCGATTAATATTAATATCCGAAAGAGCCGCTTGAAGTAATGAATATTATTCTATTCGGATTTCAAGACGAAAGAACTCCCCTCAATTATTTCGAAATGTTTCATTGGTTACCCACAGACCAAGAATAATTGAGGGTATATTTCTGAAAAATATTGATGATGAAATCCGAAATGGGTAGCAAAACGAGATCAAAATTGGATGATTATGAGAGATCCAATCGTTTGGTTATCAAAGAGCAAAAGAAAGGATAAAAAGAAGCATCGATTGATAAAAGAGAGATAATCTAACGTATCAATTCCAAACCAAATATTGGGTCTAAAAAGAGGAATTCTGTATTCCGAAATGTTCTGATATATGTGATGAATACTTAGCCTTTAATTAAAATTAAGAAAAAAAATATGAAAATGAAAGAATTGAGTTGAGTTCCATACGCATCGCATAAAAAATCCCTTTTTGGTGGACAAAAAGGGCTTCTTATTATGGTTGTTCCGTGTACGTCCACCTGCTTGATTCTATAGGCCGCAGCGGTATTACCAACGGAACGGGGAAATAGACTCTAATATGTTTTGCTCGAATGAGCGTCCAAAGAAACTTCAGTTATATTTAAAAAGGGATTCCTGATTTCCTTCCCTCTCATATCATCATACTGAGAGGGCATTCATTCTTCATTTCAATTCAATTGGTACACGCAAGAAATAGGCCAATTCAGCAGCTTTTTGTTCAATTTCTCGTGGAGTCAAATTCTCATCAGTACGAGTCAAGGGAATGGCTCCCTGGCCTCTTATTTCCATATAAAGGACACGACGAGAATAGAGACCCTCTTTAACTTCCATTCTGATCGACTGAATATCTCTCATAAGGAATCGAAGGAAGATTCGACGATTTATTCCAGGAAATCCCCAACGAAAAATACAAACTATTCCTTCTTTTCTATCGAATCGATCATAACCACTACCTACATTCCACGAAATTGTGCACCACAAATAGGAGCTAATGAACAGACCTGCGATCCCATAGAAAGACATCACGATCCCTTGTGGAAAAAAAAGGATTTGCTGAGATGGGAATAAGGATATCAGATTCTTACCAAGATAACTGGAAGTTCCAACCAATAAGAATCCTAGTGATCCTAAAAAAAGGATACAGGCCCAGCAGAAATTACTTGTTTTTCGGGACCCCGTTATAAGTTCTATCCATATACGTTCTGATCGCCAGTTCATACTAGATCCAGTTGCATTCTATTAGAATTGAGATAATAATCCAAATTCATTTTACTTTTGTTGCTCCCGAAGTAACTCTCATCAACTAGCACTATTGGAAACCATTAGGAGTAATTCATTGAATTGGTTAGATATAAAATAAAAAGATCCCCTTCATATGATCCCACTATGTATATCTACATACATATAAATACATTGAATATAAATACATTGACTTTCTATTTCTTCAGATATCCGTGATTCATTTTATAACAGCTATACCCGCATATACATGCATTTATCCATATATCATGTATCCGCATACAATACATAAGAGCCCTTTCATTTGTATTCGGAGGGGCTACTACATGTCATATCATATTCCACTAAATAGAGATCCTATTCTGATCCAAGTCTAAGTGTTGAAATAAATTGATGAAATTAGGTCCCATCGGATCTAGACAATCTTGTTTTTTTGAACATGAAGAGATAAAGAAGCCATTGCAATTGCCGGAAATACTAGGCCCACCAAAGGCACAAAAATAGAGGGTAAATTGAGATCTGTCATAGAATGGGTGCCCCGATTTAATATTTATACCTGTTATGAAGATATCTTATTATATACTTATATCTTATTATATACTTATATCTTATTATATACTTATATCTTATTATATACTTATATAATAAGATATAAGTATATAATAAGTGCAAGAAATGTAGAACTAAATAAGTGTACCTACTCATCTTTCGACACGAAATAAAATATATGTATGAGAATCCACTTTATTACTTTTGTTCTCCCGTCTTGTCTTTATCTTCTCTTCTAAAAAATCTTCTCTTCTAAAAAAGAATTTCTTACGAGTTTCCGAAGGATTCATTAGAATCCGATCCAACAGGGATTCATAGTAAAATCAAAAATAGTGGTTCTCGGAAGATAGCAAAATATGCAACACTTCTATCTACACTTCTATTTAATTATTCTATCTATTCTTACGTAATACGTAAGAAGTAAACATTCATTTTTTGATTTTCCCAATTTTGCGGAAAGAAGAATTACCCCCTTATCCTGTTGATAGAGGATTCCTGATTACTAATCATGAATTACTAATCATGAAGTAGGGGTAGGATGAAAAATAGATCTGGAGGAAAAAATAAAAAGTCATTATCCGTAACTTCTGATTCTTACTACAATTAGAACTTATGTCACCAAAGAAATCTCCATTCTTATTATTTTTACGTTGATTCTGATGACTTAAGTACTTATTCGCTACAAATAACTGAACCTCGCGCTTCACTTGAATTTTGATTCAAGGGAAAGAAACCATGGAGTTGAAATAACTCGCTTAGAACACCTTTTAAAGGATTACGTGGTACGATTGGATCGAATAAGCCCTTATGGAATGAATACTCAGCCACTTGTGAACCATCGGGTACTGTCTTATTTAATGTTTGTTCAATTACTCTTTTACCCGCAAATGCAATGTAGGCATTGGGTTCGGCAATAATGATATCTCCCAACATACCAAAACTGGCTGTCACCCCACCGGTTGTAGGAGATGTAAGGATTGATACATAGAATAGTTTTTTATTTAATTGATAATTATATGAAGCGGAAGATATTTTAGCCATTTGCATCAAGCTCAAACTTCCTTCTTGCATGCGTGCTCCTCCAGAAGCACACACCATAATAACAGGTATAGATTCATTAGTAGCATACTCGATCAAACGGGTGATTTTCTCGCCTACTACGGATCCCATACTACCTCCCATGAACTGAAAATCCATAACCCCAATTGCTATGGGAATACCATTTAGTTGACCTATGCCTGTTTGAACAGCCTCAGTTAAACCCGTATTTCTTTGATAAGAATCAATACGATCTCTATAAGGTTCCTCCATTGAATGAAATTCAATGGGGTCCATAGAGACCATGTCGTCATCCATAGGATTCCAAGTGCCCGAATCAATCGAAAGTTCGATTCTATCTAAACTATTCATTTTCAAATGATATCCACACTGTTCACAAATATTCATTTTTGATCTAAAAAAACTCCGATAATTTAATTCATAACAATTTTCGCATTGAACCCATAAACGTCCGTATTTTTGATTTCTATCGAAATCATTATCTCTTTCTCTTACATTGAAATTACTGTCATTACCGCTAGTTCTTATACTAGAACTCTCACTGTCACTACCATTTACCTTTTCACTAAAAATGTAACTATAAATGTAACTTTCACTGAAATTGTCGCTACCAGTTGAAATGTAACTATCAATACTGATTTCAGAACGAAGATAACTATCAATGCAACTATTCATGTGATTATTCCAACTATATTTAGTATCATACATGTAACTATCATAGTAGCGATTGTCATTCTTGGACCCATTACTCAGATAACTAGAAAAAGAACTTTCTAGTTCACTCAGAAAAGAACTATCATTGTCAATCTCAAAAATCCTATTTTCAATATCAAAATATACGGAATAACCTTTACCATTACTATCCCTAACTAAAAAAGTTTCATCAGAGATGAAACTCAAAATGTCGCTCACACCGAAGAAATGATCAACATTACTGCAACTATAACTACCACTATCACTCCAACTATAACTATGAATGTTTTTATCTGTATCATTTATAATGGGGTCTTCACTTCCCCTGGTATTTCCAATAGGACCAAGACTTTCCATTGATTTACTTAGCCCCCACCTGTGTTCTAACTCCTCGTTAGACAACATCGAATTGAACCACCATTTTTCCATAGAGCCTTCCTGCCTGCCCCCTATTTGAAAATACAATAGATGAATAGTCATTTGAATTTTACTACTTCATTTCCTATCAGAATAAGCATAGATCCAATCACTAGGATTATTAACTAATAATGATAATGAGTGAGTATTGAAAGAAATGATTCTCTTTTGTGGGAATCGGGAGTATCACTTAATTATATAATTATATATTATATGATTTATTTCTTTCATACTTT